TAGTGATTAGTATTGACATAATAGAAGTAAGTGGATCGATCAAGTATCCGAATTCTAACGAAAAATCATTATTAATAATCCAAGACCATACATATTGATAGACAGAACTACTATTTATTTGCTGAATAGAAAGATTCATGGAAAAAATCATGACTATACTTAACAACAAAACGCTCTGAAAAGCCCACATACGGCGAAGACTTTTTGTTGCCGTCGGAAAAAGAAGAAGTCCCAACCCTATTAACATAGGAACTGGAAGTGGAAGAAAAGGTATTATCCACGCATATTGATATGTCTGTTCCATAAAAAAAGTTTTTTATTCTTAATTAATTGTTTCCGATTCACCGGATCTTACCTTTCGAAAAAGTCAATAAAAAATCAAGATATGCACTAACTGATTTAAGAAGTTTATATTAGTATTTATTAATATTAATTATTCTGAGTCTTTTCAAAACCGTTCAAATATTCAAAAAAGAAGTTACAATTGGTCAAATGATATGACCAAGTGACATATAAAAAAACGAACACTTATAATATAATAGGAAAATAAAAATATAATAATTTATCGTAATCAAAATTTATATTCATAGAGCAAGGATAAAAATTTAGCCTAAAAAGAGTACTTGATGCTGATACAAATTATAAGATTAACTAAGGTCATCGGTCTAATGAAAAAACTCTTGATTTTAGTTAGTTTATTTCAATTCATTAACTAATTTTCAATTAATTAACTAATTTTCAATTAATTAACTAATTCATTATGGGATTGATTGTTTTCCATTTCAATCAAAACAATTTATTAGTAAAGTTTAGAAAAATATGGAACTAAAATGAACTTTTTAGCGAGAAAGGATCAAAAATGACTGAGATCCTTTTTTATCAAACCACGTATCTTTTAACAGATTTATTACTAGTCTCATTCGAATTTTAAAATGGAATTTAGTTGTATTTTTTTCTAGTTTGACTATCTATTTATTAGTCAAAAGTACAATCCTGGTATTTTATTAGATGTAAATCAAGTATAGAATGCCGAAAATAAAAGGTCTTTTAGATTCTTTTTTTATTTTATTAAGTTTGATTTGATTTCTATGACATGCAGATTCTAAAGATATAACTTTGAGAGATAAACAACGCGAACTAATAGTTCCAAACCAAAAATTTTGGGTTTTACGGAATATTTTGTTATTTCGAGTCATTTTTGATCCAGTTTTCATGGATCTTTGACATATCTATATTTCTTTTTTATGAAGAGAATATTATATTATTTAGAGAAAAAATAGATAATGAATAAGAATAATAATAGAACAATAGATGTCTTTCACATCCAACTATAACAATGAGTAACTTCTTCATTTTTAAATGGCAGTTCCAAAAAAACGTACTTCGATATCAAAAAAGCGTATTCGTAAAAATATTTGGAAAATGAAAGGATATTGGGCGTCGTTAAAAGCTTTGTCATTAGGGAAATCTCTTTCTACCGGGAATTCAAAAAGTTTTTTTGTACGACAAACAAATAAGTCCTAAAATATTGGAATAATCGAAATGCATTTGATTCAAAAAATTGGATCAGTAATTTGTTAATATAAAATCTTTGTATGTTTTCACTCATATTTTGGTGGTGGGGAGTCTTTTTTTCCCCATCGACCTTTACAATTCCAATAAATAAAATTTTTTATCTTTTTCGGGAAGGCAGATTGTTGAAACTAATGGATTCCATGTTAAAAACTAACTTCTTAATTTATTGCATTTACGATATGTAATGGATTTACCATATATCTCCAATTTTCAGATCATCAATAAAAGAATCAATAAAAGAACTTGATTGTTGAGATATTATTATATTATGTACAAGTGTCAATTTGCAGTACTCCAAATACAAAATAGTTTTAGATTCATTGAGAAAATTGCTTTTTTGTTTCAAATTTATGATTATGAAATCAGATAAACCAGAAATAATGACATGACAATAAGCGTAAAAAATGAAAAAAGTTTTTTTTTTCTAGCGAGAGATTTCTATAGCTGCAAGAGTTCGATTTTAGAATCGCATAAACTACGTAAAAAGCCCTAAGATAAATGGACACTTAAAGGAAAATAAATGAAACTAATGAATCTTCAAATTGACTTTTGAACTCATTTTTTTATCAATTTAATTTTTACTAAAAAAACATATTTGATTGAATTGACTTGTTCAATCTCGACTATTGAATATAAATAGGCTATTATGAATTCGAGCAAGCCGCTATGGTGAAATCGGTAGACACGCTGCTCTTAGGAAGCAGTGCTAGAGCATCTCGGTTCGAGTCCGAGTGGCGGCATGCCATCTTCTAAACGAGATCTAATAGATCCTATAATAAAAATAAATTAAATTCCCAATAATGAATATTAATATGGGGGATCCCCACCTTTTTTCTTTTTTATGATATTTTCAACTTTAGAGCATATATTAAATCATATTTCCTTTTCTATTGTTTCAATTGTGATTACAATTCATTTGATAACC